GCGAAGTTGCTTTGATACGTTATTCTCAACAATCGGATTTTCGTCGAGACATAATCAAAGGCTCCATGCGCGCTCAAAGACGTAAAACAGTTACTTGGAAACTCTTTGAAGCAAATGCGCATTCCCCTCTTTTTTTGGACCGAATAGACAAATCTTTTTTTTTTTATATTTCTGAACGGATGAAAAAAATTTTTAGAAATTGGATGTGGAAAAACACAGAATTCACAATTTCGAATTATACAGAGAAAAAGACAAAAGAAAGCGCGAAAAAAAAAGAGGAGGACAAAAAAGAAGAAGACAAAAGAAAGGAGAAAGTGCGTATACAAATAGCGGAAGCCTGGGATAGTATTTTACTTGCTCAAGTAATGAGAGGTTTTTTATTAGTAACCCAATCAATTCTTAGAAAATATATTATATTACCTTCATTGATAATAGCTAAAAATATCGTCCGTATACTATTATTTCAATTTCCGGAATGGTATGAGGACTTAAAGGATTGGAATAGAGAAATGCATGTTAAATGTACCTATAACGGCGTTCAATTATCAGAAAAAGAATTTCCAAAAAACTGGTTAACAGACGGCATTCAGATCAAGATCCTATTTCCTTTTCGTCTTAAACCTTGGCACAGATCTAAGTTACGAGCCCCTTATAACGATCCAATGAAAAAGCAAGGTCAAAAAAATGATTTTTGTTTTTTAACAATTTTTGGAATGGAAGCTGAACTACCTTTTGGTTCTCCCAGAAAAAAACTTTCATTTTTTGAACCGATTTTAAAAGAACTCAAAAAAAAAATTAAAAAATTGCAAAAGAAATGTTTTATAATTCTAGGAATTTTTAAAGAACAAACAAAATTGTTTCTAAATGTCTCAAAAAAACCAAAAAAATGGATCATTAAAAACATTCTGTTTATAAAAGAAATAATAAAAGAACTCTCAAAAATAAACCCAATTATATTATTTGGATTGAGAGAAATAGAAGTATATGAATTGAGTGAAATTAAAAAAGATTCAATAATCAGTAATCGGATGATTCAGGAATCGTCCATTCAAATTAGATCTCAGGATTGGACAAATTATTCATTAACAGAAAAAAAAATGCAAGATCTGACTGATAGAATAAACACAATCATAAATCAAATAGAAAAAATTACAAAAGACAAGAAAAAGGGATTTATAACTTCAGATAGAAATTTTAGTTCTAACAAAATAAGTTATGATGATAAAAGATTGGAATCACAAAAAAATATTTGGCAGATATTAAAAAGAAGAACTGCTCGATTAATCCGTAAATCCCATTATTTTATAATATTTTTCATTGAAAAGATATACATAGATATCTTTCTATCTATGATTAATATTCCTAGTATCAATACACAACTTTTTCTTGAATCAACAAAAAAAATTCTTAATAAAAACATTAACAGTAATGAAGCAAATCAAGAAAGAATTAATAAAACAAATCAAAGTTTAATTAAATTTATTTCGATTATAAAAGAGTCACTTTCTAATACTAATATTAGTCTTAGTCAAAAAAATTCAAAGACTTTTTTTGACTTATCTTACTTTTCACAAGCATATGTATTTTACAAATTATCACAAACCCAACTTATTAAGTTAGAGAAATTGAAATCCGTATTTCAATATAATGGAACCCCCCTTTTTCTTAAGAATGAAATAAAGGATTTTTTTGTTGTAAGACAAGAACTATTTCATTCCGAATTAAGACCTAAGAATCTTCGCAATTCTGGAATGAATCAATGGACAAATTGGTTAAGGAGTCATTATCAATATCAATGTGATGTATCTCAAATTAAATGGTCTAGAGTAGTACCACAAAAATGGCGAAATATATTGAACTGTATAGCTCAAAATAAAGATTTATATAAAGATTTGTGTGATTTATATGAAAAAGATGAATTAATTCACTACGAAAAAAAAACAAAAATTGAAACGGATTTATTATTGAATCAAAAGGATAATTTTAAAAAACAATATAGATATGATCTTTTAGCATATAAATCTATAAATTCTGAAACTAAGAAGTACTCTTCAATTTATGGATCACCATTACAAGTAAAAACTAACCAAGATATTTTTTATAATTACAACACACATAAACAAAAATCATTTAATATGGTAGAAGATGATATTCGAGATATGGATAAAAATACGGATAGAAAATTTTTTGATTGGAGAATTCTCGATTTTTGTCTTAAAACGAAGGTCGATATTGAGGCCTGGATCAATATTGATACTGACACTAACAGTAATAAATATACTAAGACTAGGGTTAATAAGTATCAAATAATTGATAAAATCAATAATAAGGGTCTTTTTTATCTCACACTTCAGCAAGACCAAAAAATCAACCTATCCAATCAAAAACCCCTTTTGGATTGGATGGGAATGAATGAAGAAATACTAAGTCGTCCCATATCAAATCTGGAACTTTGGTTCTTGCCAGAATTTGTGAGACTTTATAATACGTATAAAATGAAACCGTGGGTTATACCAATTAAATTACTACTTTTTAATTCTAATATAAAAAAAAATGCTAGTGAAAACAAAAGCATCACTGGAAATAAAAAAAGAGATCCTTTTATATCAATATCGTCGAATGAAAAAAAATCTCTTGAATTAGAAAACCGAAATCAAGGAGAAAAAGAATCCACGGGCCAAGCAGATCTTAAATCAGCTCTTTCAAACCAAGAAAAAGATGTTGAAGAAGATTATACGGGATCGGACATGAAAAAACATAGAAATAAAAAGCAATACAAGATCAATACAAAAGCGGAGTTTGATTTCTTCCTAAAAAGGTATTTGTATTTTCAATTGAGATGGGATGATTCTTTAAATAAAAAAATAATCAATAACATCAACGTATATTGTCTCCTGCTTAGACTGATAAATCCAAGAGAAATTACTATATCCTCTATTCAAAGGGGCGAAATGAGTCTGGATATTTTGACGATTCAGAAAGATGTAACTCTTACAGAATTTATTAAAAGGGGATTTTTGATTATTGAACCAATTCGTCTAGCTATAAAAAATGATGGAAAATTTATTATGTATCAAACCCTCGGTATTTCATTAGTTCATAAAAGTAAACATCAAATAAATCAAAGATACCGAGAAAAAAAACATGTTGATAAGAATTCTGATGAAGTCATTACAAAACATCAAAAGATGACTGGAAATAGATATAAAAAAAATTATGATTTGTTTGTTCCTGAAAATATTTTATCGCCTAGACGTCGTAGAGAATTGCGAATTCTAATTTGTTTAAATTCTAAGAATAGACATAGAAAGGCATCTTTTTGTAATGGGAATGAGGTAAACAGTCAAGTTGTGGATAAAAGCAAAAAATATAAAAAAAAAATTAAAAAATTAAAGCTATTTCTTTGGCCCAATTATCGATTAGAAGATTTAGCTTGTATGAATCGTTATTGGTTTAATACCAATAATGGCAGTTGTTTCAGTATGGTAAGGATACGTATGTATCCGCGATTGAAAATTCATTAATAGTACATTTTTCCTATATTTCCCATACCATATCTGGTCTATGACGACAAAGAGATGCACGCATACATTGTCTTACATTCCATTCTGATACATGATACTAATTCAATGACATATCAATTAGATCTAGAATGAACAAAATTTTATTATTTTAGGTCTAAACTTTTATCTTTTGTGAGTGAAGAAACCAACCATACTTTTGTATCCCCTTTCAAATTCAATTTTAAAATGAAAATAGGATTGAGTAAGTTTTATTAAATTAAAAAAATTAGAAATTAATAACGAAATACAAATTTTTGTATATACCAAATAAAAATTAGGGGCATTATTATTACTGATCAATAAAGATATCTATCAATAAAAAATATCTTAAAATAAAAAGAGGGGGGGAGAGAAGATTTCAGTTTATGGTAAAAAATTCATTCATCTCAGTTATTTCACAAGAAGAAAAAGACGAAAACAGAGGATCTGTTGAATTTCAAATAGTTAGTTTCACCAATAGGATACGAAGACTTACTTCACATTTACAATTACACAAAAAAGACTATTTATCTCAGAGAGGTTTACGTAAAATTCTGGGAAAACGCCAACGATTACTGTCTTATTTGTCAAAGAAAAATAGAATATGTTATAAAGAATTAATTAATCGGTTGGATATTCGGGAGTCAAAAACTCGTTAATTTGATTTTTATAAAGGCATTTTGAATTATTTGATTTATTAGATCTTGAATTTTAATGAACTTTTTTTCGTTTTCAGCAATTCATGAAAGAATGAATCGAGGAAAAACCTATGAATATACCGGCTACAAGAAAAGACCTCATGATAGTCAATATGGGCCCCCACCACCCATCAATGCATGGTGTTCTTCGACTCATCATTACTCTAGATGGTGAAGATGTTATTGACTGTGAACCAATATTGGGTTATTTACACCGAGGAATGGAAAAAATTGCGGAAAATCGAACAATTATACAATATTTGCCTTATGTAACACGGTGGGATTATTTAGCTACTATGTTCACAGAAGCAATAACTGTAAACGGACCGGAACAGTTGGGAAATATTCAAGTACCTAAAAGAGCCAGCTATATCAGAATAATTATGTTGGAGTTGAGTCGTATAGCTTCTCATCTGTTATGGCTCGGTCCTTTTATGGCGGATATTGGTGCACAAACTCCCTTTTTCTATATTTTCAGAGAAAGAGAATTAGTATATGATCTATTCGAAGCTGCCACCGGTATGAGAATGATGCATAATTATTTTCGTATCGGAGGAGTAGCGGCCGATCTACCTCATGGCTGGATAGATAAATGTTTGGATTTCTGCGATTATTTTTTAACAAGAGTTGCTGAATATCAAAAACTTATTACACGAAATCCTATTTTTTTAGAACGAGTCGAGGGAGTAGGCATTATTGGTAGAGAGGAAGTAATAAATTGGGGTTTATCGGGACCAATGCTGCGAGCTTCCGGAATACAATGGGATCTTCGTAAAGTTGATCATTATGAATGTTACGACGAATTTGATTGGGAAGTACAGTGGCAAAAAGAAGGAGATTCATTGGCTCGTTATCTAGTCCGAATTGGTGAAATGATAGAATCCGTAAAAATTATTCAACAGGCCCTGGAAGGAATTCCAGGGGGACCCTATGAGAATTTAGAAATACGATACTTTGATAGAGAAAGGAATCCGGAATGGAATGATTTTGAATATCGATTTATTAGTAAAAAGCCGTCTCCTACATTTGAATTGCCGAAACAAGAACTTTATGTGAGAGTAGAAGCCCCAAAGGGAGAATTGGGAATTTTTCTCATAGGGGATCAGAGTGGTTTTCCTTGGAGATGGAAAATCCGCCCGCCGGGTTTTATCAATTTGCAAATTCTTCCGCGGTTAGTTAAAAGAATGAAATTGGCTGATATTATGACGATACTAGGTAGTATAGATATCATTATGGGAGAAGTTGATCGTTGAAATGATAATTGATACACCGGAAGTACAAGATATCGATTCTTTTTCTAGATTAGAATTTTTTAAAGAGGTTTATGGAATTCTATGGGTTCTTGTTCCTATTTTGACTCTTGTAGTGGGAATCACAATAGGCGTACTGGTAATTGTATGGTTAGAAAGAGAAATATCGGCAGGGATACAACAACGTATTGGACCTGAATACGCCGGCCCTTTGGGAGTTCTTCAAGCTCTAGCAGATGGGACAAAACTACTTTTCAAAGAAAATCTTTTTCCATCTAGGGGGGATACTCGTTTATTCAGTATCGGGCCATCCATAGCAGTCATATCAATTTTAGTAAGCTATTCAGTAGTTCCTTTTGGATATCACCTTGTTTTAGCGGATCTCAATATCGGTGTTTTTTTATGGATTGCCATTTCCAGTATTGCTCCAATTGGACTTCTTATGTCGGGATACGGGTCAAATAATAAATATTCCTTTTTAGGCGGTCTACGAGCTGCTGCTCAATCGATTAGTTATGAAATACCATTAACTTTATGTGTGTTATCAATATCTCTACGTGCGATTCGTTGATACATAGACAGAAACTTTTCTCTATTCCTTCCTTTCAAGGAAAGGGTTGGAATGGATTGAGTAGATATCTTAATTTTTTTTTATTCATTATTCGGGTTGATGAACTAAATCAAATAGTTATATGAGTGAAAGAAAACAGCTTATATATAAATTCGCAGTAAAAAGATGGATTCTCATTTTCTATGTATAAGAGTTAGAGAGTTAAGCGGAAATAAACATAAACAGAAGAGACCGTTTCCCCCAAGATTGGTTGATTAGTCATCCTGACTTGAAGCGGGTTCAAAAGATCAACCGTATTGAGTTTTCACTATCATTTTTATGTATTAGCATAACGGGGGATTGAGCAAAAACGAGTGGATGGTTAGAAACACGAACATATGTAAAGGATTAGTAATGGAGATTATGTAAATTCTCCAAAAGGACATTTTTACATAATATACAAACAAAGAATACTAATTGGGGCTTTAAGTTGGTAGAAATGATCAGGCAGTACTCCCCATGACACGATTCCAATCCAGAGTATACTCCTATCCACCGATTTAATAAATAACTATTCGAAACGAAATAATCCTTTACTTTATTTTGAAAGCCCTCTTTTTCTCAGAAATAGAAAGAAGAATAGGAACGAAAAAAAAAAATAAATAAAGATATACTTTATTTATTCTTTGTTACTTTTATTCTTTCCCATATACATATTAATAGATATATAATTTGTGTCATAATTCATTAATTAATATAGAATTTTTTTTTCGTACGTGAAACCAACGGGTTATTGATATTTTTACAAGAAGTATTTTATTGAACAGTTAAGTTATTACTGAACAAAGAAGAATTGAAATTATTATTGAAATTATTAAATTAAAGAAAGGATGAGATCAATTCAGAAGTACTTTTTTTATTTAATTTTGAATTAAAATAATTATAACAGACAGAATTCAATTGGTCTAATTTGGGACCGGCCGATAGTTATCCATCCTACAAACATATCAAGATTCAAAAAAGAATACTGACGCGGTCCCTATATTTATTTCTGGCCTTCAAGGAGCCGTATGAGGTGAAAATCTCATGTACGGTTCTGTAATAGCGATGGTAACAGTGATGGTATCACCGACTATAATTATCTAACAGTTCAAGTACAATTGATATTGTTGAGGCGCAATCAAAATATGGTTTTTGGGGATGGAATTTGTGGCGTCAGCCTATAGGGTTTATCATTTTTATTATTTCTTCCCTAGCAGAATGTGAGAGATTACCTTTTGATTTACCAGAAGCAGAAGAAGAGTTAGTAGCAGGTTATCAAACCGAATACTCGGGTATAAAATTTGGGTTATTTTATGTTGCTTCCTATCTAAACCTATTGGTTTCTTCATTATTTGTAACAGTTCTTTACTTGGGAGGTTGGAATATATCTATTCCGGACATATATGTTTCTGAGCTTTTTGAAATAAATAAAACATGTGGAGTTTTTGGAGCGATAATTGGTATCTTTATTACATTAGCTAAAACTTATTTGTTCTTGTTCATTCCTATCACAACAAGATGGACTTTACCGAGGCTAAGAATGGACCAACTATTGAATCTTGGATGGAAATTTCTTTTACCTATTTCTCTCGGTAATCTATTATTAACAACTTCTTTCCAACTCTTTTCACTGTAAAGTAACATTCTATATTCACAACGTGTCTCAAACAAGAGAAATAAACAAACATAAAACTATTCATATATATATTAACGATATGTTCTCTATGGTAACTGGGTTCATGAATTATGGTCAACAAACAGTACGAGCTGCAAGGTACATTGGTCAAAGTTTCATGATTACTTTATCCCACGCAAATCGTTTACCCGTAACTATTCAATATCCTTATGAAAAATCAATCACCGCGGAGCGTTTCCGCGGTCGAATCCATTTTGAATTTGATAAATGTATTGCTTGTGAAGTATGCGTTCGTGTATGTCCTATAGATCTACCCGTTGTTGATTGGAAATTGGAAACTGATATTCGCAAGAAACGGCTGCTTAATTACAGTATTGATTTCGGAGTCTGTATATTTTGTGGTAATTGCGTTGAGTATTGTCCAACGAATTGTTTATCAATGACTGAAGAATATGAACTTTCTACTTATGATCGTCACGAATTGAATTATAATCAAATTGCTTTGGGTCGTTTACCAATGTCAGTAATTGACGATTATACAATTCGAACAATTTTGAATTCGCCTCAAATAAATAAGTAAATCTCTTATTAACGACTAATTTATAATTACTTTACTAATAACTAATATAGAAGGAATTTAGGTTTCTTTCGTGTTGTTTGGTCAATAACTACAAATACCAACTATTGATTGGTTGGTAAGAAACGCGTCTTAATTTGGATTGAAAATCCATTAATTAATATATCCATAATTTTTTTTTAAATATATCGTTTAGAATTAGAACGACTCTTTCAGATAAAGAATGAAATTAGTCCAATAATAGTACTCACATTTATTCATATCCCTTAGTATTTATTTACTTAGGATTAAATTAGGAATTGCTCAAAAATCATAAAAAAAAATTTTTCTGGTCGGGTCTCAATAAGGTCATGAAAAACATTTCTATTTATTTATCTCTTATTTTACATATAATGGATTTGCCCGGACCAATACATGATTTTCTTTTAGTCTTTCTGGGATCGGTTCTTATACTAGGAGGTATGGGGGTGGTATTATTTACCAACCCCATTTATTCTGCCTTTTCATTGGGACTGGTTCTTGTTTGTATATCCTTATTCTATATTCTATTAAACTCTTATTTTGTAGCTGCTGCACAACTCCTTATTTACGTGGGAGCTATAAATGTTTTAATCGTATTTGCTGTGATGTTCATGAATGGTTCAGAATATTACAAAGATTTGAATCTTTGGACCATTGGGGATGTGGTTACTTTGCCAGTTTGTACAAGTATTTTTGTTTTACTCATGATTATTATTACGGATACGTCATGGTACGGAATTATTTGGACTACAAGATCAAACCAGATTATAGAGCAAGATTTGATAAGTAATAGTCAACAAATTGGAATTCATTTATCAACAGATTTTTTTCTTCCATTTGAATTCGTTTCGATAATTCTTTTAGCCGCTTTGATAGGTGCAATTGCCGTGGCGCGACAGTAAAAAATTTATAGAATTAGCAATGCACATTAAACTCTGTTCGGTTTTATTACATTACATTACATTTATTTCCCTTTAATTAAAGATTGTTTATGTCTAAAATAGAAATTATTCAATCTATTCTATTAACAATAGAAAATCTGCCTTTGTTCCGTACTTTTTTTTATTCTAGTCAATTGAATCTGTTGAATTGTTGTTCAGTTCATATTGAAATGAATCGAAATTGATAAGGAGTTGGTCAATGATGCTCGAACATGTACTTGTTTTGAGTGCCTACTTATTTTCTATCGGTATCTATGGATTGATCACGAGCCGGAATATGGTTAGAGCCCTTATGTGTCTTGAACTTATACTGAATGCGGTTAATATGAATTTCGTAACATTTTCTGATTTTTTTGATAGTCGCCAATTAAAAGGAAATATTTTCTCAATTTTTGTTATAGCTATTGCAGCCGCTGAAGCAGCTATTGGCCCGGCTATTGTTTCATCAATTTATCGTAACAGAAAATCAACTCGTATCAATCAATCGAATTTGTTGAATAAGTAGTATTAATCATATAAATTCTAATATTCATAAATTAGAATTACCATGACCATACATTACGTAATAATACATGTTTTCAAAAATGTAAGAAATTAAAGTATCTTGGCTCTATCGCATGAGTCAATCCAGAAGTAGATTGATTAGAAAAATTATGATAAATTATTGATTCATCTGGTGTCTAAATATATGATTCATTTACAAGTTTACTAGATCGAAACTTTCTGACATTCAAAAATTTATAGATCCAAATGTCACATTCAGTAAAGATTTATGATACGTGTATAGGGTGTACTCAATGCGTGCGCGCCTGCCCAACGGATGTATTAGAAATGATACCTTGGGACGGGTGTAAAGCTAAGCAAATTGCTTCTGCTCCAAGAACAGAGGACTGTGTCGGTTGTAAGAGATGTGAATCCGCCTGTCCGACAGATTTCTTGAGTGTTCGAGTTTATTTATGGCATGAAACAACTCGAAGTATGGGTCTGGCTTATTAATACGTTCCAGAAAACCCTACTTGAATACATTTGATTTTTTTACCTTTACCGACAAAAACCCGCGCTCAAAAACTATTTATTTTGAGCACGGGTTTTTCTGGTCCAAGTTTATCTTGTTTTTACCATGAATAATTTTCCTTGGTTAACGCTAGTTGTAGTTTTGCCAATATTCGCGGGTTCCTTAATTTTCTTTCTCCCTCATAGAGGAAATAAGATAATTCGGTGGTATACTATAGGTATATGCATAATAGAACTCCTTCTAACAACCTATGCATTCGGTTATCGTTTCCAATTGGATGATCCATTAATGCAACTGACAGAGGATTATAAATGGATCGATTTTTTTGATTTTTACTGGAGATTGGGAATAGATGGAATTTCTATAGGACCCATTTTACTGACAGGATTTATCACAACTTTAGCTACTTTAGCGGCTCGGCCGATTACTCGAGATTCCCGACTATTCCATTTTCTGATGTTAGCAATGTATAGCGGTCAAATAGGACCATTTTCTTCTCGAGACCTTTTACTTTTTTTCATCATGTGGGAGTTAGAATTAATTCCAGTTTATCTACTTCTATCCATGTGGGGGGGAAAGAAACGTTTGTATTCAGCTACAAAATTTATTTTGTACACTGCAGGAAGTTCCGTTTTTTTATTAATGGGAGTTTTGGGTATTGGTTTATATGGTTCCAATGAACCAACATTAAATTTTGAAACATCAGCTAATCAATCGTATCCTGTAGCACTGGAAATAATATTCTATATTGGATTTCTTATTGCTTTTGCTGTCAAATCACCGATCATACCCTTACATACATGGTTACCAGACACCCATGGAGAGGCACATTACAGTACTTGTATGCTTTTAGCCGGAATCTTATTAAAAATGGGAGCGTATGGATTGGTTCGGATCAATATGGAATTATTACCCCACGCCCATTCTATATTCTCTCCCTGGTTGATTATAGTAGGCACAATTCAAATAATCTATGCAGCTTCAACATCTCCCGGTCAGCGTAATTTAAAAAAAAGAATAGCCTACTCTTCTGTATCTCATATGGGTTTCATAATTATAGGAATTGGTTCTATAAGCGATACAGGACTCAACGGAGCCATTTTACAAATAATCTCTCACGGATTTATTGGCGCTGCGCTTTTTTTCTTGGCCGGAACGAGTTATGATAGAATACGTCTTGTTTATCTCGACGAAATGGGCGGAATGGCTATCGCAATTCCAAAAATATTCACGACTTTCAGTATCTTATCAATGGCTTCTCTTGCATTACCGGGCATGAGCGGTTTTGTTGCCGAATTGTTAGTTTTTTTTGGAATACTTACTAGTCAAAAATATCTTTTAATGACAAAAATATTAATTACTTTTGTAATGGCAATTGGAATGATATTAACTCCTATTTATTCATTATCTATGTTACGCCAGATGTTCTATGGATACAAGCTTTTTAATGCCCCAAACTCTTATTTTTTTGATTCTGGACCGCGAGAATTATTTGTTTCGATCTCTATCCTTTTACCTGTAATAGGTATTGGTGTTTATCCCGATTTCGTTTTATCATTATCAGTTGACAAGGTCGAAGCTATTATATCCAATTATTTTTTTCGATAGTTTTTGTGAGTAAACCAAAAAATGAAACTGAAATCCCATGATTTTAAAAATGGTTGATTGTACAATAAAAAAATGAGTCTTTTATATTCTTTTAAGTAAAAAAAATAAATTGGAATTCTATTATAACTAGATATCTTTTGAATTTGTGAGAACCATTTGAATCAAGTAATGGAAATGATTCAAATGGTTCTTGATTGTTTACATGAAGTTTTCGTATATATACCTGTATGCCGTCCTATGTTTATATTCGTCAAGTCTTTTATTCAATTAGATGTTAATGTAAATGAACCATAACTATGCAACCCTATTCCTAATAGATTAACCCCAAAATAGCATATCCAAATTATAAGAAAGCCCATTGAGGCCACAATTGCAGAATTTACACTTTCAAAATTTTTATTTGTTCGAATATGTAAATAAATAGCGAATATGGTCCAAGTAATAAATGCCCAAGTCTCCTTTGGATCCCAATTCCAATATGATCCCCATGCTTCATTAGCCCATACTGCTCCCGAAAGAATACCTACGGTTAAAAGGATAAACCCTAGACTAATAATACGATAACTCCAACGATCCAATTGTTGAATCAATTGATACCTGTAATAATTTTGAGACGAAATAAAAGAAGTGTTTCGTAAGACATTGTTTCTTTCGTTCACGTATTGAATCTCACTAAAGTAAACTGACTCATTTTCTAAATTATTGCTTTTACTAAAAATCCTTATGAATTTTCGAAATGTAATGACTAGAAGAGCTAGTGATAATAATGATCCACACAAAAGAGCTGCATAGCTCAATACCATCATACTTACGTGCATCATTAACCAATGGGATTGGAGAGCGGGTACTAATATCGCGGATTGATGCATTTCAGTTAAAAGACCCGAAGTAGCAAAACCTTGAGTAAAAATAGCACTTGGCGCGGTTATTGCGCTTAAATGGTTTTTATGTTTTTTAAAATACGGAATAATATGAATAATGGAAAAACTCCACGAAAGAAAAATTAATGATTCATATAAATCACTTAATGGTAAATGCCTCAAATACATCCAACGAGTAACTAATAATCCTGTTATGCAGAAAAAAGTAGCTATCATCCCCTTTTCTGACGAATCATCTAGTCCTACGATTTCATCGACTAATAAAATTATCAAATGAATTGTAATTACAATTGAAACGATCGAAAAGGATATATGAGTTAATATATGCTCTAAAGTTGAAAATATCATAAAAATTATTAAATTAATAAGGGCGTCCCTCAATTATAGGAATTGAAATCTGGAATTGGAATTGAATTCATTATAGGACTTACTCTTTTAGAAGATGCCATGCCGCCACTCGGACTCGAACCGAGATGCTCTAGCACTGCTTCCTAAGAGCAGCGTGTCTACCGATTTCACCATAGCGGCTTATTCGAAATCATAATAACCTATTTTTATTCAATCGTCGAGCTTGAAGGAGTTAATTCAATCCAATATTTTTTTTTTAGGAAACCATTCAAATTGATGAATAAAAACTTGTTTAAAAATTAGGGATTAAAACGTTTTCGTTAACGTTAATAATATTTATTTTTCTTATTATTATCTTTTTATTTAGTTATTTAATTTAGTATTTTTTTATTTAGTTATTTAGTATTTTAGGATGTCAATTTTATTTAACTGAACTAACAATGTATTTTTTCGTAGACTATTACTTTATGCTCTCCTAAAACTAAAATGTAACAGTTGTAACTATATAATTTTTACTTCAATCCCTGGATATAAGTAAAAAAAATGTTCTGCCTCGTTTGCATTTTTTAATGATTAATTTCTTTTATCATTTATTTTATTAATCTAAAATAAAAAATGCATTTTATCGATTAATAAAAAAATAGAATTTTTATATAACACAATTTCAGCGATACACTCAAAAGATTTATGTAAATATTTGCATAGTTAGGTTGCGTTAGGATTTTTTGTTGTGTAGAGAATTTGCGTTAAGATTTAGCAAACCCATTAAGTTAGGTATTTGGGATGGTCGTATCAATCATATAAAAAAATTTCGTATAGAAATTGTACCGTACTTCAAAATATTTTATAAATTTTTTAATTAATATATATATATTATATCTTGATCGATCTTCCAATCGAAACATAGGATCTAAAATAGATCACTCAAAATTGGCGCATTCGTCATATAACTACCTAAAAATGGAAACGGGGCTTTTATTAATATTAATTTAATTGGGTTTAAGGAATTTATATAGTGATAATAATTTCTAAAACCCAAAATAATGGTTTAAAAGATTATAAAAAACATTTTAAACTTAATCAATTAGTTTCAACGACCTCTTCTTTATAATATAAAATAAAAAATATAACTAAAAAAAATTCTTTTTATTATTGAGTAAGGGCGATGGGGAAAGTGATAATCCCCATCCGGAAAATGATAAAACATACTAAAATGAAAGGCGAAACCTTGCGCTTGCGTTTACCCTTTTTTCAAACAAAAAAGTACCATTCATTTTTAGAATTCAGTAGACAACAGAATTCTTATCTATATCAGAAACGAAAGAAAAATTTGGCTTCAAATTAAAGTAAAACAAATTCCATTTTATATTCGTTTTAAATTAAAACATTATGAGACTAATTCTTTTTTATTTATTTTAGTTTTAATGTATATTGTTTATATTGTAATTTATCTTATATATTAATATTTATTTTATCTTATATATTAATATTTATTCTTTTACTATACTATTATGATGTTAATATTAATTATAATTGATAAATATTAATTATAATTGATAAATATTATTTATCATTTTTATAACTTATAAATCTTATAAATAAACTATAAACAAAATTATATTACTTTATTAGTTATTAGAACGATTCAGATTATTTATTTGTTACACAAAAAAAACTTTTAGAACTCCCGGTAGAAAGAGATTTCGCTAACGAAAAAGCTTTCAATGCTGCCCTATATCCCTTCCTTTTCCAAATATTTTTACGAATACGTTTTTTTGAAATAGAGGTGCGCTTTTTTGGAACTGCCATTAAAAAGTTATAATAGGTTTTTCGGTTGGATGTGAAAGACATCTATTGTTCAAAATCAATTGTTCTTTACTATTCTCTATCTATTTTTTCTCTAAATTAGACTCCAAAAAAAAAGGGGGGGTTAAAAATCACATAAAATATTAATAAGAACGATAAGGTACACTATGCCAAATAGATTGAAGTTGATAAAATAAAAAAAAAAAAAAGAAAGATTGTCCGTTTCGTTTTCTTTCTATTTTCGTCGTGTTACATTTATACATGTAATAAAAAAATCTAAAAGTTTAATAACCCAACCCTTCTCCCGCTTAATTAAAAAAAAAAAACTTTAATAATTTTTTCTATTATATTAATTAATTTAATATTAATTTAATTGTTCAAGCTCGAAGAAAGAGTCCACAAAATTTTAATTATCAAATGAGACTAGTAGTTAATCTGTTAAAGGATACAAAATACATAATTTAAAGGCATTTTATTTGCCCCCTTTTTTTTCCGTAAAATTAAAGTGTTGGATATCATAGCATTTCCTACAAATAGCTTTTATTGTAATGGAAGACAAACAATGAGTTACAAAACAAATTGGTTAATGATTCTAAATAACCGAATTACAATAAATAGTTTTAGTTATGGGCTTTATGATTCATATCAAATACTGTTTTTGGTATAATTATTTATCCTTGTTCTATAGATATAAAAAAATTATTGTAATACGTAATAATTAAAATGAAAATTAGAATTTTCATTTTTTATCTTCATAAAATTTTATTTAAAAATTTGAATTTAATATTAACAATTCAGTATTAATAAAATTAAATACGTATTTATTTTTCACTAGTGACTTATTTATATCATTTGACCAATTATAACCTCTTGATTTTAAATATTTGAAGTAGTTTGGAAAGATTCAGAATAATTAAGGCTAGAAAATTCTATTTAAGTTTTATTTTATATATCTTAATTTTTTTTTATTAACCGACGCCTTTCAAAAGAAAAGAAATAAGAACCGGTGACTCAGAAACAATTAATTAAGATAAATTTTTTTTTTATTTTTTTATGGAATATACATATCAATATTCATGGATTATACCTTTCATTCCACTTCCAGTTCCTATCTTAATTGGAACAGGACTTCTACTTTTTCCAACGGCAACAAAAAATCTTCGCCGTATGTGGGCTTTTCCTAGTGTTTTATTATTAAGTATAGTTATGGTTTTTTCAGCCCTTTTTTCTATTCAGCAAATAAATAATAATTCTGTCTATCAATATGTATGGTCTTGGACCATCAATAATGATTTTTCTTTAGAATTTGGCTGCTTGGTTGATCCACTTACTTCTATTATGTCGATATTAATCACTACTGTTGGAATTATGGTTCTTATTTATAGTGACAATTATATGTCTCATGATCAGGGATATTTGAGATTTTTTGCTTATATGAGTTTTTCCAATACTTCAATGTTGGGATTAGTTACTAGTTCTAATTTGATACAAATTTATATTTTTTGGGAATTAGTTGGAGTGTGTTCTTATCTATTAATAGGTTTTTGGTTCACACGACCCAGTGCCGCGAATGCTTGTCAAAAAGCGTTTGTAACTAATCGTGTCGGGGATTTTGGTTTATTATTAGGAATTTTGGGTTTTTATTGGATAACAGGTAGTTTCGAATTTCGGGATTTGTTTGAAATATTCAATAACTTGGTTTCTAATAATGAAGTTAATTTTTTATTTGTTACTTTATGCGCCTCCCTATTATTTGCCGGCGCTGTTGCTAAATCCGCCCAATTTCCACTTCATGTATGGTTACCTGATGCCATGGAAGGGCCTACCCCCATTTCGGCTCTTATACATGCCGCTACTATGGTAGCAGCAGGAATTTTTCTTGTAGCTCGGCTTCTTCCTCTTTTCATAGTTATACCTTACATTCTAAATCTAATAGCTTTGATAGGTATAATAACATTATTTTTAGGAGCCACTTTAGCTCTTGCTCAAAAAGATATTAAGAAAAGCTTAGCTTATTCTACAATGTCTCAATTGGGTTATATGATGTTAGCTCTAGGTATGGGGTCTTATCGAGCTGCTTTATTTCATTTGATTACTCATGCTTATTCGAAGGCATTGTTGTTCTTAGGATCTGGATCAATTATTCATGCGATGGAAGCTATTGTTGGATATTCTCCAGATAAAAGTCAGAATATGGTTCTTATGGGCGGTTTAAGAAAACATGTACCAATTACAAAAACTGCTTTTTTATTGGGTACACTTTCTCTTTCTGGTATTCCACCCCTTGCTTGTTTTTGGTCCAAAGATGAAATTCTTAATGATAGTTGGTTGTATTCACCTATTTTTGCAATAATAGCTTGGTCCACAGCAGGATTAACTGCATTTTATATGTTTCGGATCTATTTACTTGCTTTTGAAGGACATTTAAACGTTTATTTTCAAACTTACAGTGGCAAAAAAAGCAGTTCGTTCTATTCAATGTCTCTATGGGGTAAAGATAAAGAAGGACCCGAAATTATTAAAAAAAATTTGCGTTTATTATATTTATTAACGACGAAAAACAATGAAAAAACTTATTTTTTAAA